TTAACTGAACAAGCAGATACAAAAGGAATTCAAGTGCAAATTGCAGGACGTATCGACGGAAAAGAAATTGCGCGTGTTGAATGGATCAGAGAGGGTAGGGTTCCACTACAAACCATTCGAGCCAAAATTGATTATTGTTCCTATACAGTTCGAACAATCTATGGGGTATTAGGCATCAAAATTTGGATCTTTATAGAAGGGGAATAATAAACCTTTATTTCCCTTTGCATTCTATCCAGCGATGGAACAAAAAATGATCAATTAGTTTCTTCTTTTTCTTTTCTGTTCAATAAAAAAAATGAACAATTATAATTCTATAAGGTTTAATAAAAATTAAATGAATCTTTTGATAAAATTGCTATGCTTAGTGTGTGACTCGTTGGTTTTTTGAGGGTTAGTATAAAAAACAGCCCCATAGTATAAACAAATAACTATAGAAGTAATAACCAACTCATCACTTCGTATTATCTGGATCCAAAGAACCAGTCAAGATATGATATATTGTTCATATTGTTGTAGCAACTGAAATCTTTTTTTATTAAAAAATCTGCTTCTAAGTTGTCAATCGAAATAAAAAAGAAAGGGTATGGATAAATGGAAGGATGAGAGAAAGAAAGAAAAAGAATTGATGATATAGAATTCCAATATGTAAGGTCTATGAGTCATCTCAGAAAAAATCTGCGTAATAAAGCATTAATACGGATTCATCATTAAATGGATCTGCTCGTCGAACAAAAAATAAAGAGCTTCGAGCCAATAAAGACTAAGACTATTGACTCAAGAACTAATAGCTCCGTTGTAGAATTCAGACCTAACCATTAAGTAAGAAGCGATGGGAACGATGGAACCTGTGAATTCAAAAGATTTTAGTAAAAATAATTCAAATGATTCATTGATCGGGATGGCGGAACCGGCCAGAGACCAATTCATCTATTCGGAAAAGTTATGAACTAATGTAATGATAGAACTGAAATAGAAATTGAAAGAGTAAATATTCGCCCGCGAAAACTTGATTTTCTTGGATTGCTAAAATTGGGTCAATCCAATACGATAAAGAGTAAAACAAAAGAAAGATTTGTTTTAACATTCTAAAATATATAAATAGACTAAAAAATAGTTTAAAAAACGAGTTATTTAATATATTTAGATTTAGTTATCTATACAAACAAGATATACAAATTAATAATAGATTTGATATAGATTAAATGAAATCAATGATTTAGTATATTACTTATTAAATACATGTATATCTTAATTCAAATTATATTCTATCTGAATTGAATTCAAAATCTTTAATTTGAATTGATTTTATTCGCGAGGAGCTGGATGAGAAGAAACTCTCACGTCCGGTTCTGTAGTAGAGATGGAATTCAAAACAAACCATCAACTATAACCCCAAAAGAACCAGATTCCGTAAACAACATAGAGGAAGAATGAAGGGAATATCTTATCGAGGTAATACTATTTGTTTTGGTAAATACGCTCTTCAGGCACTTGAACCCGCTTGGATCACATCTAGACAAATAGAAGCAGGTCGACGAGCAATGACACGAAATGCACGTCGCGGTGGAAAAATATGGGTCCGTATATTTCCAGATAAACCAGTTACAGTAAGGCCCGCAGAAACACGTATGGGTTCAGGTAAAGGCTCTCCCGAATATTGGGTAGCTGTTGTTAAACCAGGTCGAATCCTTTATGAAATGGGTGGAGTAACAGAAAATATAGCCAGAAGGGCTATTTCTATAGCAGCGTCCAAAATGCCTATACGAGCTCAATTCATCATTTCGGGATAAAAAGAAATAGGCCTTAAAAATAGCGGGTGCAGATTTCTTTTTTTGAACAAATAATATTTCTTTTTTTCTTCGACCTTTTTATTGTAAAAAACAGATAAAAAAATGATATGATTCAACCTCAGACCCATTTGAATGTAGCAGATAACAGCGGGGCTCGAGAATTGATGTGTATTCGAATCATAGGAGCTAGCAATCGTCGATATGCTCATATTGGTGACGTTATTGTTGCTGTGATCAAAGACGCAGTTCCAAACATGCCTCTAGAAAGATCAGAAGTGGTCAGAGCTGTAATTGTCCGTACTTGTAAAGAACTTAAACGTGACAACGGTATGATAATACGATATGATGACAATGCTGCAGTTGTGATTGATCAAGAAGGAAATCCAAAAGGAACTCGAGTTTTTGGTGCGATTGCCCGAGAATTGAGACAATTCAATTTTACTAAAATAGTTTCATTAGCTCCCGAGGTATTATAAAATGAGACTACGATATGGTTATAGGTTATAGTAGGGTATTTAAAAGAAATAGATTAAGATTCATTTAGTAGATTTTGTCTCACGTATATACCTTTCAAAATTCATATTAATATTCATAAACAAATACGTAAAAAAAAAAAAAGAAAAATATGTTGATTATATCCAAATTTGGAGGCACCAATAATTTTAATTAATCATGAGTAGTGATACTATTGCTGACATAATAACCTCTATACGAAATGCCGATATGTATAGAAAAAGCGTGGTTCGAGTAGCATCTACTAATATCAGCCAAAGTATTGTTAAAATACTTTTACGAGAGGGTTTTATCGAAAACGTGAGAAAACATCGAGAAAACAACAAAGATTTTTTGGTTTTAACCCTACGACATAGAAGGAATAGGAAAAGGACTTATCGAAATCTTTTAAATTTAAAACGGATCAGTCGGCCGGGTCTACGAATCTATTCTAACTATCAAAGAATTCCTAGAATTTTAGGCGGGATGGGGGTTGTAATTCTTTCTACCTCTCGGGGTATAATGACAGACCGAGAGGCTCGACTAGAAAGAATAGGCGGAGAAATTTTGTGTTATATATGGTAATCTTTCTATTATCCGAGTTGAATAGGAAACTTCTTTTTTGTGAAAAAGAAAAGATAAGGGGTGGGTTGTCTAATAGGGTTCTTCCTCCACTAGTTGATACTTCAAGGAGGTTTTACCTGGAATGAAAGAACAAAAATGGATTCATGAGGGTTTAATTACTGAATCGCTTCCCAACGGCATGTTCCGGGTTCGTTTAAATAATGAAGATATGATTCTAGGTTATGTTTCAGGAAAGATCCGACGTAGTTTTATACGAATATTGCCAGGAGATAGAGTCAAAATTGAAGTAAGTCGTTATGATTCAACCAGAGGTCGTATAATTTATCGACTCCGCAACAAAGAGTCGAAAGATTAGGTGTTTTTCAACTTCACTATTTCTTTCGCAGGAATACAATTCGAAATCGAAAATTTCAATAAACTTATTTTCTTCCAAGAAATGGATTCAAAATTAAAGTAAGGAGTGGCAAATATGAAAATAAGAGCTTCTGTTCGTAAAATTTGTGAAAAATGTCGATTAATCCGTCGTCGGGGACGAATTATAGTAATTTGTTCCAACCCAAGACATAAACAAAGACAAGGATAATAAGACTCGTTAAAGACCCAATATACAACTAAGAAGGGGGATCTTTTTTGACATGAAATGGATATATCCATATATCTCTGACTCAAATTTATGAGATGATAAAAGATGGCAAAAGCTATACCGAAAAAGGGTTCACGTGGACGTATTGGTTCACGTAAGAGTATACGTAAAATACCAAAGGGGGTTATTCATATTCAAGCAAGTTTCAATAATACCATTGTGACTGTTACAGATGTACGAGGGCGAGTGGTTTCTTGGTCCTCTGCCGGTACTTGTGGCTTCCGAGGTACAAGAAGAGGGACGCCATTTGCTGCTCAAACCGCAGCGGCAAATGCTATTCGTGCAGTAGTAGATCAAGGTATGCAACGAGCAGAAGTCATGATTAAAGGTCCCGGTCTCGGAAGAGACGCAGCATTACGAGCTATTCGCAGAAGTGGTATACTATTAACTTTCGTACGGGATGTAACCCCTATGCCACATAATGGCTGTAGACCCCCGAAAAAAAGACGTGTGTAGAAATAAAAATTGAAGATATTTCAATAGCAAGAGAAACAAGAGAGCAAGAGAAACAAGAGAAATAAATGATTCAATAATCAGATCAAATAATATTATTATGGTTCGAGAGAAAATAACAGTATCTACTCGGACACTACAGTGGAAGTGTGTTGAATCAGCAGCAGACAGTAAGCGTCTTTTGTATGGGCGCTTTATTCTGTCTCCGCTTATGAAAGGTCAAGCAGACACAATAGGCATTGCGATGCGAAGAGCTTTGTTTGGAGAAATCGAAGGAACATGTATCACACGTGCAAAATCTGAGAAAATCTCACACGAATATTCTACCATAATGGGTATTCAAGAATCAGTACATGAAATTTTAATGAATTTGAAAGAAATCGTATTGAGAAGTAATCTCTATGGAACTTGTGAGGCATCTATTTGTGTCAGGGGCCCTGGATATGTAACTGCTCAAGATATCATCTTACCGCCTTATGTAGAAATCGTCGATAATACACAGCATATAGCTAGCTTGACGGAACCCATTGAGTTGGTTATTGGATTACAAATAGAGAAGAATCGTGGATATCTTATAAAAGCGCCAAATACCTTTCAAGATGGAAGTTATCCTATAGATCCTGTATTCATGCCTGTTCGAAATGCGAATCATAGTATTCATTCTTATGAAAATGGTAACAAAGAGATACTATTTCTCGAAATATGGACAAATGGAAGTTTAACTCCTAAAGAAGCACTTCACGAAGCCTCCCGGAATTTGATTGATTTATTGATTCCCTTTTTACATACCAAAGAAGAAAATTTAAATTTAGAGGACAATCAACACATAGTTCCTTTACCCCCTTTTACCTTTTATGATAAATTGGCTAAACTAACAAAAAATAAAAAAAAAATGGCGTTGAAATCGATTTTTATTGACCAATCAGAATTGCCTCCCAGAATCTATAATTGTCTCAAAAGGTCCAACATATATACATTATTGGACCTTTTGAATAACAGTCAAGAAGATCTTATGAAAATGGAACATTTTCGCA